CCAAAAAAGATCAATACACCGAAGACTACACTTAGATTTATTGGATTTGTTGCTAAAATATCGGTATTAAACCCGAAACTCCCGGCGGATGGCCAGTGACCCAAGTAAACGAAAGAATCGGTTAAATTTTTCATATAATCTCCTCTTCTAGCTAAACTATAAAAAAAGAACTCTGTCTTTTTTTTTTTTATTCTTTTTATTTTCAATAAAAAGAAAATTTAATTTAATAATTTATAATTTACCTATTTGGATATTTGTAAACAGAATAAAAAACCTATTATATTTACAAATGTATTTCCAAAATTTTTAATTTTCAATAATAATAATGAGACTTAGTTAGAATTAAGCTAGAATTTTAGACCAAGTTTTATGTCAATTTTAAAAAACCTAAACCTCCCTTTTTCGCAACACTTATAAAAAATAAAAAAAAACGTTTCCATTAAACTAAAAGAATAAGGGGAAGGAAGAAAGCGAATCGATGTGCTAATTCCCCATCCTCAAATTAGTCCTTCCCAAGGATTGTTGTCTCAATGAATAATTGTAGGAGTTAAATCTTGATAGAATTAAAAAAACTACGAAAAAAAAATTCAGAATTTTCTGATTTCTAGGATTAAACAAAAGGATTCGCAAATAAAAGCGCTAATGCTACAACCAGGCCATAAATTGTTAAAGCTTCCATAAAAGCCAAACTAAGCAATAAAGTACCTCGTATTTTTCCTTCTGCCTCAGGTTGTCTCGCGATACCTTCGACAGCTTGACCCGCAGCTGTACCTTGACCAACTCCAGGTCCAATAGAAGCAAGTCCAACAGCCAACCCAGCAGCAATAACCGAAGCAGCAGAAATCAGTGGATTCATGATAAGTTCCTCACACCAAAATAAAGAAATAGTTAATGATACAATCATGCAATGACTTAGGACTTAATTATAATTAAGTCATCCCTAAGATTCATCCAGCCAAAATAACCAAAAACTTTAATTGAAATAATAATAATTATATTATTGAATCATAAGAATTACTTTGATATTAGTTCCTATCCACGGGATTTTGAAACATTCAAAATATATATACGACTTTTTTATGCCATTTCTTTTTTGTGAACCATTCTTTCAATTTTTCGTTCTTTTTTTTTATCATTTTTTTTCAGCCAATTCACAGATAAAAAGGAAGAACTTATAATCGAATCCTTATCTAAATCGAAATTCACAAAAGTAGTGGGACAGATTATATAGATCTTTAACTCATATATACCTAGTCAATCTCAAATATCACATATACAAGTGTTTCTTACATAACGTAAACCCACTATTCTATAATTGGGCTAACCTAAAAACGAATATTAAAAAAAAATAGTTAATGATGACCCTCCATAGATTCACCTATATAAGCCGCAGCTAAAGTGGCAAAAATGAGAGCTTGAATCCCGCTTGTAAATAATCCAAGGAACATGACAGGGATGGGAACCACTAAAGGTACTAAAGAAACAAGAACAACAACTACTAATTCATCAGCTAATATATTTCCGAAAAGTCGAAAACTAAGTGATAGGGGTTTTGTAAAATCTTCTAAGATGTTAATGGGTAAAAGAATTGGAGTTGGTTGAATGTATTTACTGAAATACCCTAATCCTTTTTTGCTAAGACCCGCATAAAAATATGCTACTGATGTGAGTAAAGCTAAAGCAACCGTCGTATTTATATCATTCGTTGGTGCTGCTAACTCCCCTTGAGGTAATTGGATAATTTTCCACGGTAAAAGGGCTCCTGACCAGTTAGAAACAAAAATAAATAAAAACAGGGTTCCAATAAAGGGAACCCATGGACCATATTCTTCTCCAATCTGGGTTTTACTCACGTCTCGAATGAATTCAAGGACAAATTCAAAGAAATTTTGGCCGTCAGTTGGAATCGTTTGTGGATTGCGAACCACTAGAACTGCGGAACCTAATAAGATAGCAATTACAACCCAAGAAGTAATAAGGACTTGCGCATGGACTTGGAACCCCCCTATTTGCCAATACAAATGTTGACCTACTTCTACACCAGATATCTCATATAACCCTTCTTTTATTAGTGTGTTGATGGAACATGATAAAACATTCATATTGCCCTCTGACAGAAATAAGAACTTTAAATTATTTTGATTCAAGACCCCCCCTTTTTTTTTACTTAATTTACTTTAATTTTATATTTTAGTTTTGGATACCAACTAAACAAATCACACAATATCCCCAGTTTTTTTATATCTTTTTCTTTTGTACGATTCAGGAGTAGTAACCGATTTTATAAATCGAAATACAGAGAGCCCCTCCCTTAAAAAAATTGATTTATTTATCTTATTATTAATCAATAATTTTGTATATAGCTAGAACGACCCTCACAAATTGCGAATACTAATTTGTTAAGAATTAATCGAATTGAAGCTATAGCGTCATCATTTGCTGGAATAGAAATATCCGCGAGATCGGGATTACAATTTGTATCAATTAAAGAAATGGTTGG